CGTAGCATTGGAACTGCTATGTAGGCTTTTGTTTACCGAGGGTTCGAATCCCTCTCTTTCCGGTTTGTGTTAAATTCCCAATTTTCTTTTTATTAACAATGAAAATATAGATAATGAATAATACTATTCCAACAGTTAGACCCTTCTTTGCTATAGATTCTTTATTTCTAATTACATCTAATTACAAAAACTACTAGAAAATAAAATATTCTAAAAATTAGACAAGGAATGAGAATGTTCCTTCGATCTATGATACATATATAATAAAAATAAAAAGGGATCCAACTCCCATTTATCTTACTTACCCTTCGGTTAATTTACTTCAACAAAAGATAAGAAAATGAAAATTTTCCGAACCTTTACCTTTTCTTTTTTAGTTCTTTCTTTTTATTATTAGTTAGGGTTAAGTCTGACGTGAATAATATTCTACGACTAACAATTCATTTATTTTCAAACCAACCCACTTACTATCTATTATTTGATTGACTAATCCTTTATATTGAAATGGATGAAGGGTCAAATGACTTGGCAATTCTTCATGAGGAGATGAATCCAGAGATTTTTGAATCAGACCTCGGGATTTTTGTTCTGTCTTCGCCATAATAATATCTCGTGGTTTGCAACGATAACTTGGTATATCTACTATATGGCTGTTAACTAAAATATGTCTATGGTTAACTAATTGGCGGGCTGCAGGAATAGTCGAAGCCATACCCAATCGAAAAAGTATGTTATCCAAACGCATTTCAAGTAATTGTAGTAAAACTCGACCTGTTGACCCTTTTGCTTTTCCAGCAATCCGAACATATTTAAGTAATTGCCGTTCTGTAAGGCCATAATGAAAACGCAACTTTTGCTTTTCTTCTAGACGAATACGATATTGAGATTTTTTCCCCAAACGCGGTTGGTTTCTAAGGCCAGTTCCGGCTCTAGGCCCTTTATTAGTTAGTCCTGGTAACGCTCCCAGACGGCGTATTTTTTTGAAACGAGGTCCCCGGTAACGCGACATAAAGACTCCTTGTGGTTATTTCAAATGAATTTTATTCTTCTTTTTTTCAGTAATTTTTTATTTTTTAACTCTAAACTAAAACGGAACTAAAATAAAATGAGATTAATTGGATAAATATACAGAGCCCTTTCTAATGTCTATTATAGGATAAAGGATTCCCTTTCCTGACACCTGACAGAGTTGGAAGCTCTTATAACTTAAGAAATTTCAGAAATTTCTAATTTTTGTATTTGGAAGGGGTGGACGATACCCTTTCAACATTCTTTATTCTTTAATTTCAAAGGGGCAGTTTCAATCATGGAAAAGTTTAATAAATAGGAAAAAGCCGGCTATCGGAATCGAACCGATGACCATCGCATTACAAATGCGATGCTCTAACCTCTGAGCTAAGCGGGCTCACATAGCATTCATTTTCTATGCATAGTAATTCAATAAAATAACAATACACTAAAGTATTGGTATCTTATTTACTAATTAATATTTCTTATCTAATCAGTTATCTAATCAGAATTCAATCCTAGATAAAAGAATAGAATATCAAATTTGAACTCAAATTTAACTAATTAAAAATAAATTATTAATATTACATAACAATATAACATAATAACATAACGATTAATAGAATGATCCAAAACATAGAAGTTGAATTTCTTTATCACGAATAAGTTGATAATATTATCAATATTAAATTAGGTATATTATTAGAAATGACATTTGATAGAATTTGCAATTTATTACACTTCTATTTTATTAGATATTATCTAGGAATAATTCGTTATAACTAATGAAGCATTCTTCCGCTTTCATTCATTTCCTTCATAAGGATATAAGTAGTAAATGCGGAAATTAAGACGACAAAAAATCGACCGTTCAAGTATGCAAAAGGTTACGAGAAGAGTAACAGGTATATATTGAATTATGGATACAGAAATGATACAATCCTATTTAGTTTTAGTTGTACCAAATACCAAATAAGAGTTTCCTAGAGAGGATTGGTAAGAAATCAAGGCGGAGCGACCTCACAATAAACTACTAATCTAAAAACAAAAAGAGGGGGATATGGCGAAATTGGTAGACGCTACGGACTTAATTGGATTGAGCCTTGGTATGGAAACCTACTAAGTGATAATTTTCAAATTCAGAGAAACCCTGGAATTAATAAAAAGGGCAATCCTGAGCCAAATCCTATTTTTCGAAAAAGCAAAAAGTAAAGGCTTAGAAAGAAAAAAGGATAGGTGCAGAGACTCAACGGAAGCTGTTCTAACAAATGGAGTTGATTGCGTTGGTAAAGAAACCTTTCTACCAAAAATTCCAAAAGGATGAAGAAGAGGGTTATATACAGACTGTATCAAATGATTCCACAGCCTGTAGATCTTTTCACGAACGGATTAATCGGACGAGAATAAAGAGAGAGTCCCGTTCTGCATGTCAATGCCGACAATAATGAAATTTATAGTAAGAGGAAAATCCGTCGACTTTAAAAATCGTGAG